GGGGGGTAGTATAGTAGTTATACTATACTGTGTACACACAGTGTGTCGCCGTACTTTCTAAGTAATATATAAGTAATATATAGGTAATATATAGTGTATAGATAGTAATACATAGGCATATATATATATATAATATATAAGTAATATATATATGTTAACACTGGTGTAGGTCATAGGCTATAATTTGAATCGAACAAATTTAAACAGATTTGCAATCTATTGTATTACCAATATACGATATAGCCAAAAAAATGGAAGAAAGAAACAATGTAGTGTAATAAACATATACGATATAGGCTATAAATTAAATCTAGTGTAGTAGACGTACACGATATAGACCGAAAAAATAAATCAATCCAGTGTAGTATACTAATACGATATGGCCTGTAAGTTTAATCTACCGTATTAACCATATACGATATGGCCTAAAGGAAGGCGTTTTTGTAGTTGGTTAAAGTGTTATTAATTTTATTCTTACTGTAATAAAGTATATGTATTTTACATCATAAGTATCTTTAAACGAAAATACTGCTTTTGTTAATTCTTTAGTATAATCTTCTATATTATAGTCTGTTAATATTTTAGTAGACTTTAATACACTACAAACATCTTTATTATCTTCAGTTTTACCATATATAGAAGTCATACAAATCATGTTATTTTTAAGTGATAGGTCTAACAATTTTCCTTTTAAAGTATATAACTCTAAATCCGATAATTCTGAAGGATCTTTTGGTCGTAATGTTAATAGTATATGAACTTTATCTGGTTTTTCTTCTGTTAAGTTTAGGTTTGGATTTATACCAAACAAAGGGTAAATTACGTAGTACAACAAATAATAGTTTAATTTTAACACCCACGACATTAACATATTTAATACTTTTAAGAATAAGCGTTTTAAGAAAGAGAACATAAAAAATTTTTAAATAAACGGGTACAGTAGAGTTAGAAGGATTTGAACCTACGAATGGTCGTATCAAAAACGAATGCCTTGCCACTTGGCTATAACTCTTCGGGAAGCTTAAATAATAACGCCAGCACGATTTGAACGTACCACCCAGGATTATGAGCCCTGTGAGTTGCCTACTACTCCATAGCGTTTAAGAAAACAAAACAATAAAAATAAGAACAAATACTAATAAGCCACTTAATCACTGAGTTACAAATAAATCAAAGTTTCTTACTTAATATTTGCAAAATCAATCAATCCTTAACATCAATACAATCAAATCAAAGAAAAGTCTTCTCGTCTAATAAAATAAAGATCTTTTTAATATACAATAACAGAAATTAGTAAAAAAATATAGAAATAGCCTTCTTTTTAGGAGGTGCATGTTTATAAATATATTCTGGCTAAGTCTTAAAATAAGTTTAATCACATTTAATATAAAAAACTACTTCTTCTTTTTAGTTAACTTTTCTTCTACATATTTCTCAATCGAATTAGAGTGAATTGAAAAAGTATAACCTAGCAAAAAAACAAACAGCATCGATAATATTATATAATATATAGGTAACCAAAAAGGAAGTTCATCGATACTATAGCTAAATAAAATATACATATTACAAAAACTAAAAACACAAAAGAAAAAAGTGCTGAATTCAGATAAAAAAATGATATCTAGTATTAACCATATAATGCCAAGTAACATTATTAGTATAAAAGACATCGTTTCCACTGTTTTTTCTTTTATGTTCGTTATTGTAGAAATAGAAAAAAAGCTTTTTAGCTTTATTTTTAAAATATCAAATTTTTCACTTACTTTAATAATAGAAAAATTTGCATTTGTTTTAAGCTTAGAAATAATTCCAGATAGGAATTTTTTAAGCTTAGAAAGGATATCATGTATGTTAAACATATAAGCATAAAAGAGACTATAAGTAGTAATAATTTTATAATCTATTTTAAATATTTAAATGAAGCCAAACTATAGAATTCTTTAATTATAAAATTAAATATTAAGCAGTGTAGGAGTTGAACCTACATTCTTTAAGTTATGAGCTTAATGTTCTACCAATTAAACTAACTGCTTAGTGAAATTTAATATTAAAAAAAATTTAAAAAGGTTTTTTCTTTTGCTTTAATACAACTTTTTAATATTTTTGAATGACTACTTAATAATGTGGTAGTATAAAAATTTTTTATTCTGTCTTTAATTGGATATTTAAATACTAAAGTTTCTTTTAATGAAATCTCTTTTTCTAAAATCTACCAGAATAAAATTTCAAAGAATTAATAATTTCGACACTAAACAATTTGATCACTATCGCGGGCCAGAGTACAAATGCGACGGATAGGATAAAATAAAATAATAGGATTTTCTTATTCTTTTTCAGGTCTTCTATAAAGCTGCCATTTCTGTACTCGATGCATAAAGTAAAAATATGGAATATAAGATATGCACAAATACACATCAATGCACTATCTGGACAATTGTGTATCATTACAACAAGTTGAATCAAATAAGGCGACAAAAATTTTATAATTATATACATAATTTTTTTATTTTTTAAGTTTTACAGAAGGAGAGATTTGAACTCCCGATGGTAAAAACCAATGAATTTACAATCCATCACGATAAACCGACTCCGTCACTTCTGCGAAAAAGTATAAAGATTATAATATTTTTTTATTGTTAGAGACAAAAGCCTCAATTTTTAATATGTTTTACAATTTTAGTAATCTTATTCTCATAATTTTAATATTTGATGTAATTTCAATCTACCAATTTCGTTTATTATTAAATGTAACATAATTTTAATTTTAACAATCTTACTCTCATAATTTTTAAATTTAGTAATCTTATCCTCATAATTTTAATATTTTTATTCTCATAATTTTTAAATTTAGTAATCTTATTCTCATAATTTTAATATTTTTATTCTCATAATTTTAGCAATCTTAACCCCATAATTTTTAATTTTAATAGTTTTATTTTATTTATTATTTTTTTCAGTTAATGTAACATAAACTACATAGAAAAAGAATAAAATTGATAGTAAAGAAACATAAGAACCAAAAGAAGAAACAGAATTCCATCCTGCATATGCATCAGGATAATCTGGTATTCTTCGTGGCATACCTGATAACCCTAAAAAATGCATTGGAAAAAATGTTAAATTAACACCAACAAAAAAAATCCAAAAATGAATCTCTCCAAGTAATTCAGGATACTTTAAACCAGTAATTTTTTCAATCCAATAATACCAACCAGCAAAAACACCAAAAACAGCTCCCATAGATAATACATAATGAAAATGACCAACAACATAGTAAGTATCATGCACCATCATATTAATACCAGAATTAGAAAGTAAAATACCTGTTAATCCACCAATAGTAAATAAAAATAAGAAACCAATGGCAAATAACATTGGAGTTTCAAATTTAATAGATCCACCCCATAAAGTAGCTATCCAACTAAAAATTTTAATTCCTGTAGGAACAGCAATAATCATAGTAGCTGCTGTAAAATAAGCTCTAGTATCTACATCTAATCCAACAGTGAACATATGATGCGCCCATACAATAAAACCTAAAAACCCAATAGACATCATCGCATAAACCATACCTAAATAACCAAACACAGGCTTTTTAGCATATGTAGCAATAATTTGACTAATAATACCAAAAGCTGGTAAAATTAGAATATAAACTTCTGGATGTCCAAAAAACCAGAATAAATGTTGATACAAAATAGGATCACCACCACCTGCAGGATCATAGAAAGAAGTATTAAAATTTCTATCTGTTAATAGCATAGTTATAGAACCTCCAAACACAGGTAACGAAATTATTAATAAAAAAGAAGTAATTAACATTGACCAAACAAATAAAGGAATTCGGTGCATATGTAACCCTGGCGCTCTCATATTAAAAGTTGTAGTTATAAAATTTATAGATCCTAAAATTGAAGAAATCCCAGTTAAATGTAAACTAAAAATAGCTAAATCAATAGAAGGACCAGAATGTGCTTGTATACCAGCTAATGGTGGATATACAGTCCATCCTGTACCTGCCCCAGCTTCAACTAAAGCTGAAGATAATAATAATAATAATGATGGAGGCAATAACCAAAAAGAAATATTATTTAATCTAGGAAAAGCCATGTCAGGAGCTCCAATTAAAATTGGTAAAAAAAAGTTACCAAAACCACCCATTAAAACCGGCATAACCATAAAAAAAACCATTATAAACGCATGCCCTGTAACTAATACGTTATAAAGTTGATAATTTCCATTTAAAATTAAACTTCCTGGTTGTGATAACTCCATTCGAATTAACATAGACATCATAGTACCTAATACACCAGAAAAAGCACCAAAAATTAAATATAAAACTCCGATATCTTTATGATTAGTAGAGAAAAGCCATCTAGATGATAGCTTAGAAAGATTTTCATCTATTGTAAGTGTATCAATTTTTTCACTTAGTTTAATAATAGAAAAATTTTCATTTGTTTTAAGCCTATCAAAGGTTTCACTTATTTTAAGCTTAGAAAGAATTTCATGTATGTTAAACATATGAGCATAAAAGAGACTATAAGTAGTAATAATTTTATAATCTATTTTAAATATTTAAATGAATCCAAACTGTAGAATTCTTTAACTTACATCTTTAGAAATTAAATATCATTTTGTTCCAGCCACATGTTCCCATACGACTACCTTGTTACGACTTCATCCCAGTTATAAACTCTATAATAATATAAATGAAACCCCTAAAAAAAAAGAAAAGCTCTTAAACAAAGTCTAAATTTTAAAAGCTATTTACATTTCAAACAAAATTCATTCCTAGCATGTGACGGGCGGTGTGTGCAAAGTCTAGGTACATATTCACCATAACATGCTGATTTACGATTACTTGTGATTCCGCCTTTATGAAGACGAATTACAGTCTTCAATCGGAACACGGCAATATTTAAAGATTGACTCAAAATCGCTTTTTTGTATAGCTCTTTATTATTACCATTGTAGCACATGTGTAGCCCAGTTCATAAGGGCCATAAGGGCTTGACGTCATTCTCCCCTTCCTCCAACTTATTGTCGGCAGTATTTTAAGAGTGGTTTATTTTTAAAAAATAAAAATAAAAATACCAACATAAAACAAGAGTTACGCTCGTTAAAGGACTTAACCAAACACTTCACAGCACGAGCTGACGACAGCCATGCAGCACCTGTATAATTTTATTATAAATTTAATTATAAATTAAAAAAAAAACATATTATTAACATGTTTAAAATTCATATGCAAGAACTGGTAAGATTTCGCGCGTATTATCGCATTAAACCACATGCTCCACCACTTGTATAGACTCCCGTCAATTCCTTTGAGTTCCAATCTTGCGATCGTACTCCCCAGGCGGAATGCTTAACGTGTTAACTTAACACCAGAAACTAAATCCCAATGTTAGCATTCATAATTGACAGCATGGACTACCAGGGTATCTAATCCTGTTTGCTCCCCATGCTTTCGTTCCTCAACGTCAGTTCATATTATAGATAACCGCCTTCGCCCCTGACATTCCTTTAAATATCTAAAGATTTCACTCTTACTTTTAAAATTCTGTTATCTTCTAATACACTCAAGTAAAAGAGTATCGGATGCATTTTTAACAAGATTAAAATTTCACACACAACAACAATTACTGTCTACGAACCCTTTACGCCCAATCATTTCGGATAACGCTCACCCCCTTCGTATTACCGCGGCTGCTGGCACGAAGTTAGCCGGGATTTCTTCTCTAGTTACAGTCACTATCCTCACTAACGAAAGAACTTTACAACCGATTTAAACTTTCGCCTAAACCTTTTTTGCTTTCCTCATTCACGCAATATTACTGGATCAAGCTTTCGCCCATTGTCCAATATTCCTCACTGCTGGCAACTAAGCCTGGGCCTTATCTCAGTCCCAGTGTGGCTGATCATCCTCTCAGATCAACTAAGGATCGTCGGCTTGGTAAGCCTTTACCTCACCAACAACCTAATCCTACATAAGCTCATCTTAAGGCAACATTATGTCTTTATTATATTCAGTATTTTTATAATAAAAATATATTATAAATTATTCCAAACCAAAAGGCAGATTCTTATGTTATACGCACCCGTACGCTATGTCTTATCAACATTCAACTAGCATGTGTTAAGTATATTGCTAGCGTTCATCCTGAGCCAGGATCAAACTCTAATTATTTACAAATTTGTTTAAAACAACTCTTGATTCTATTAAAGAAAAATTTTATAAAGAATTATATAGATCTTTTTATAAGAGAACTATATAAATCTACTGCAAAAAAAGATGATAACTCATTTAATTGACTTCTCAGCTTTAGTACTCTAGCTGCGTTAACAACAAAAGATTTAGTAAAAAATAAGTAAAAAGCTAATAAACTTATAGTCAACCAAAAAACAATTGGGTAAAATGCAAAAATATCAAATTGTGGCATAAATATTAAAAATTCTATCCTTTTAAAACGGCAATATCATTTATTAAAATATTACCTCTAATTCTATAATATAGTATAATTATAGCTAAACCTATAGCAGACTCTGCTGCAGCTACTGTTAATATAAGCAATGAAAAAACAAGTCCTGCCGCATCATCTAAATATATTGATAATATTAAAAAGTTTAAATTAACACTTAACAGTATTAATTCGATACACATCAATACAATAATAATGCTGCGTCTATTAAATAGAATACCAAAAGTAGCACTAATAAAAAGCAAAAAATTGATAATTAATTGATTAATGAACATATTCTTAAATTGATTAAAAAGGGTCTATTTGATTGAATTCATTTAAAACAACAGTATTAGTTTTTTTAAACTAAAAATATTACTACTCTTACATTTAAAAACTATTATTCGTAATAATCTTTTACGTATTTAGAAAATCTGTTTTAAGAAAAATTTCCCACTTATATGCTTTCAGCGGTTATTTTTTATAAACTTAGCTACTTGACAATGCTACTGATATAACAATCAATTCACCATTGGTTTACTTAACTCGGTCCTCTCGTACTAGAGTTTAATTCTCTCAATTTTCTTAACTTACGGCAGATAGGGACCGAACTGTCTCACGACGTTCTGAACCCAGCTCACGTACCACTTTAATCGGCGAACAGCCGAACCCTTGGAACCTACTTCAGCTCCAGGATGTGATGAGCCGACATCGAGGTGCCAAACGGTCTCGTCGATATGGACTCTCAGAAACCATCAGCCTGTTATCCCCGGCGTACCTTTTATCCGTTGAGCGATGACCATTCCACATTGAATCACCGGATCACTATGGCCGACTTTTAATCTCTGTTTGATTTGTCAATCTCACAGTCAAGCAATTATATGCCATTATACGCTACAGTCTATAAAACTTGAAATTGCCTTTGCACACCTCCGTTACTTTTTAGGAGGTGACCGCCCCAGTCAAACTACCTTTCATAAGCTGTTTTCTTTTTTGAATTAAGTAAAATTTTATATTAAGAATGGTATTTCACTATTGCTTTCGCTCCCATTTATTCTACACAAAATATAAAGTTTTACAACTTAAAATCATAGTAAAGGTGCACGGGGTCTTACCGTCTAACCGCAAGTAATCCGCATCTTCACGGATATTTCAAATTCACCAAGATTATGCTGGAGACAGTGAAGAAGTCGTTACACCATTCATGCAGGTCGGAACTTACCCGACAAGGAATTTCGCTACCTTTGGACCGTTAGAGTTACAGCCGCCGTTTACTGGAGCTTAATTTCGATGTCTTAACATCTCCACCTCACTTTACAGCACCGGGCAGGTGTCAGTCTCTATACTTCTTCTCTCGAATTTGCAGAGACTTGTGTTTTTGATAAACAGTCGCTTCTTCCTCTTCAATGATAACAATTTTTAGTTACCTAAAAAATGTCACTCCTTTTCCCTAAGTTACAGAGCTAATTTGCCGAGTTCCTTCAACATAATTATCTTGATCGCCTTAGTATATTCTACCCATCTACCTGTGTCGGATTAGGTACGGTTTTATATAAAATGCTTTTTCCAGAAACATATAAGATACTACTTTAAATCATAAAAAGTTAATAACATAATATATTCGTCACATATTTATATCCCATTAGCTTATACTTTTGTAATTTGCCTTAGGGACCGCTTTTTCTGATTCCATACAGTGTGCAATCGGAAACCTTAGATTTACGGCGACAATGATTAAACATTGTTTTGTTCTACTAATGCCAGTATGCTTACTTCAAATATTTCCAATATTTTTTACAAAATATCTTCTTTAATATATTGAACATTCTGCTACCATATGTCTAACATATTTAAAAATTCGGTTATATGTTTAGTCCCAATAAATTTTCGATGCTAAGAAACTAGATTTCTAAGCTATTACGCTTTCTTCAAGAGATGGCTGCTTCCAAGCCTACCCTAAAATTGTAAAAATTTCTTAACTATCTTATCACTTAACATATATTTAGAACCTTATTCTTTAATCTGGACTGTTTTCCTTTTGACAATAGACCTTAGCGCCTATTGTCTGATTCCATAAAAAAATAAATATACATTCGAAGGTTTCCAAAGATAAGTAAGACAAAAAGTCCCCCACACTTAAAAAGAGCTCTACCTTATATTAAATAATTTACAGACTATACTAAAATATATTTCGCAGAAAACCGGCTATAACTAAGTTTGATTGGTCTTTCGCTCCTAATCACAAATCATCCCAGTCTATTTCTACAGACACGAGTTCGGCCCTCCAACATGTGAGAACACATAAATTTTCAGCCTGTTCATGATTAGATCACTTAGCTTCGGGTCTTATGTTTAAAACTTTATATATAAGTTAATACTCAATTTCATTTCGTCTATTTAATTTAAATTAAACTCGCTTTAAACATAAACTTACTGGCCCATTATGCAAAAGGTACGCTGTCACTTTAAAAAAGCTTCAACAGATTGTATGCATTAAATTTTAGAAACTTTTCATCCTAAAAAAGTACTCTTTCACCTTTCCCTCACGGTACTCGTTTACTATCGGTTATTAATTTTATTAGATTCAAGGGTAGATCCCCAATAAACATATTAGCATAATACGTTATTATTCTAACAAATTTAAATTTTTAACTACAGGACTAAAACCTTCTCTGGATAATTTATTAAAAATATAAAATTTATATATCTAAAATTCGCGTTCGCTCGCCACTACTAACGAAATCTCGGTTGCTTTTTATATGAGCTAATAAAATGTTTTACTTTGCTCATTTTAAAGTCACTAAGAAGAATTTTTTCTCATAGTCAATAAAGTTCATATCTAAATCAACTTTATTTTTTGCATTTCACAACTTATTAAAATTAATACCTAGGCAGTCTTTTAACGCATTTAAAAAAAATTATGGTTCCCATTAAAAGTATTTAATAATTTTGTAGGATATAACAAATGATAAAAAATACATACTCATGTATTCACTCCTAAAAAAAAGTATTTTAATGCAAATTAAAAGCTGAATCTATGTAAATACAAATTAGAATACTAAAAACAAAAGCTTGAATTAAACAAACAGCTGTTTCTAGAATAAATAAACAAAGAAATGCAAATACTGGAATATAAAAAACTAAATAAAGGAAAAAAGGTTTCCCAAGAACAAAAAAGAATTCAATAAAAACAAAAGCTGCAATTGTATGCAATAATGTATGACCAGCAACTATATTTACAAATAGACGTAAAGATAAACTTACAGGTTTAAAAATGAAAGATATAAATTCAATAGGTACTAATAAAAAAGCCAAACCTAAACGTGTACCAGTTGGTAAAAAAGTTTTAAAATATTGAATTCCATGCTTTGCTACTCCTAACCAAACAGTCATAAAAAAAACCGAAGTACCTATTGTTAAAGTGGCAATTAAATGACTTGTTAATGTTGGGTTATAAGGTATTAAACCAAATAAATTTATTGAACAAATAAAAGTAAAAACACAAAAAATTAATGGAACAAAAAATTGTGCTCTTTCGTTTTTACTATCATTAGATGTATTCTTGATCGATATATTATCTGAAACAGTAGAAACTATTGCTTTATAAAGAAACTCTACAAATCCTTGCCAAAAAGAAGGAACTATAAAAAAAGTTTTATTATAATGCGCTTCAGTATATTTATTAACTAAAGAGAAAAAAAAAACTACTGAAGCTACAAAAATTAATAATAATGTGTAAGAAATGTTTGTGAAGCTAATATCAAAAGCTCCTACTCTTAAATCAAAAAAAGGAAAAAGTCTAAATTGCTCTAATGGACTTGTATATAAAATATTCATACAATTAAATAACATAATTAATATTCAACTTTTAAATTTACTATTTGCTAAAATTTATCCCGATTATGATCCCCACCAATAAAGAGATACAAATAAAAATAACCAAACAACATCTACAAAATGCCAATACCAAGCGGCTGCTTCAAAACCAAAATGATGTTCTTTAGTATAATGATTAGCATTTACTCTATATAAACATACAGCTAAGAAAATGGTACCAATAATAACGTGAAGACCATGAAACCCTGTACACATATAAAAAACACTACCGTAAATACCATCAGAAATTGTAAAAGGTGCAGTAACATATTCATAACCTTGAAAAGAAGTAAAAATTACAGCTAAAACAACAGTACAGATTAACGCTTGTATTGCTTCCTCTTTAGATCCGAAAACAATAGAATGATGAGCCCAAGTTACGCTTGCTCCTGAAGACAATAATATAATTGTATTCAATAACGGAATACCCCAAGGATCTAAAGTAGTAATATAAGCTGGTGGCCATACTCCTCCAATAGCTGGACTTGGATTTAGACTTGAATGAAAAAAAGCCCAGAAGAATGATACGAAAAACATAACTTCTGATAAAATAAATAAAAGAAGACCAATTTTTAAACCTTTTTGAACAGATTTAGTATGTTGACCTTCTAATGTAGCTTCTCTAATAACGTCTCTCCACCAACAAAACATAACGAATAATACCATAGAAAAACCGAAAAAAGCTAAAAAACCTCCTCCGTTATATCCATGCATATATAATACTGTACCAAAAGTTAAGAATAAAGCAGCAAAAGATGCTACTAATGGCCATGGACTTGGATCCACTATGTGAAAACTATGTTTTTGATTATTTTTAATATTTGACATAATCTTAAATTTTTAATTTGATGAGTCTGAGTAGATTTGAACTACTGACGTTACGCTTATCAGGCGTACACTCTACCACTGAGTTACAGACTCAAAGCATTATTTACCCCTATATTTGTAAAAAAGAGTATTTTTTTTAGAGCAAATAACCCATACAGGATATAGCTGCCCTGATTTATTAAATAAAAAAAAAGGATGAGTTAAACTTGTTTTTCGCATAATTAATTTCTTTTAAACTACCATCTATAATGAATGTTAGATCTGTTAATAATAACTTCTTTAAGTGTAGCATCTTTTTTATTATAATTAGAACCTTTTTTAATTAAATATGAAAATATATTAAAATTTAATTTCTCTACAGAATTTGTCTTTTTTTTATCTGAAAAGATATAAGAAACTAATTCTTTTGAAAAAAGAAATTTTCTACGATATGATTTAACAGGAAAAGGAACAATATGCACATTTTTTCGAATTTTAATTTTTCTTAATTCTACAAGACTTCCAATTTTTTGAGCTAACCGTTGTAAAAGAATATCTGAATTACTATTTAATCGACTAGATACAATTTCAATACTAGAATTTAAAATTAATTTAGCTTTTACTTTTTTACCTCTCTTTATTATATTACCCAATAAATTCTTATAAATACTACTACTTAACATATTTCTTTTTTTACGCCATACCTTGATCGTGCCTGTTTTCTATTTAAAACACCTTTAGAGTCATACTTACCTCGGATTATATGATATTTAACTCCAGGTAAATCTGGAACTCTTCCTCCTCGCATTAAAACAACAGAATACTCTTGTAAATTATGTCCTTCACCAGGTATATAAGCCTCTACCTTTTGTTTAGTAGATAATTTAATCTTAGCTACTTTCCTTAATGCAGAATTAGGCTTTTTAGGTGTACGTGTAAATACTTTTACACAAACACCTTTTAGCTGAGGATTTTGTTTCAATGCAGGTGTTTTATTTTTTTTAAACTTTTTTTTACGTTCGTTTCTAACAGTCAATTGATTTATTGTTGACATAAAATTTTATATCCCTGAGTGGGTTTCGAACCCACGACCTAATGGTTAACAGCCATTTGCTCTACCACTGAGCTATCAAAGAAATTAAATATAAAAACATCTATTTTATAAAACCAGAAGACAACGATAATATTTTAGAATATCGAGTATATCGAAATTGCTTATTTATACCACCAAATATTCTTGTTCCTACCAGTTTATTTTTATTAGAAAGTATAATAGCACCATTTTCAAAAAATTTAATAGGAGTTTTTATTTCCTTTCTTAAAAAACTAAAAACTTTTGTTTTAACAACAACTGCACGAACAACATCACCCTTTTTAAGTTTAATATTCTGTTTATATTTTATAGACTTGATAGAGGCCATAATTAAATCACCAGATTTTGCATATCTTTTACGATAACCACCAAATACATGTATACAAGCAATCTGCTTTACACCAGAATTATCAATAACATTTAAATAACTTCCTTTTTGAATCATAAAATATTAAATTACCAAACTGCTTTTTTATATCCCGGTAAAACATGAAATTTTAACATTTCCCTTAATTTTATTCGCGAAATACCAAAATCTCTAACAGATACACGACCTCTATTAGTTAATAAACATCTTCTTTGAAGCTTTGTTCTAGAAAAATTAGAATTCGATTTTAATAAATAAAAAAAAATTAACTTTTTTTTAGACTCAACGGTTAAGTTTTTATTATTCATTTTATTAATAAAATAAAACTTATAAAATAATTTATTTATCTCTAATCTATTAAAATTTAATCTATTTTTAATATCTTTATACTTTAGCGATAACATACTATTTTATATCAAAAATATAATATTTCCAAGCATAAACAAGAGCCATAAATAACTCTATAATAAAATCACACATTATCCAAAAACCTTCTAGGTCGTAATCACATAAAGATGCACACCAAGGGAAAATATAAATAGCTTCTAAATCAAATATTAAAAAAATCATTGCGATAATATAAAATCGAACATCAAAAGCATTTCGAGCATCTTCAAAAGGATCAAAACCACATTCATATGTAGAAGCTTTTTCTACTTCTTCTGCCCAAATACTAAAAATGTATGACATAGACATAATAATAAAAGCTAAAACAATAGCAAAGGTCAAAAAAATAATTACATGGTGTAATTCACAAGAATACGAATAATTATAAAAAACAAAAGTAAGAGTAATCATAAACTATAAACGAGAAAAACGGGACTCGAACCCGCGACTTTTAGCGTGACAGGCTAATACTCTAACCACTGAGCTATTCTCTCTTTAAATAAGTAACGACGGGCTTGAACCGCCAACCTTTTCGTTGTAAGCGAAATACTCTACCATTGAGTTAGTTACTTTTATTAAAAAAAACAATAAAATTATCAGATCTTGATAATTGTCTAAAATCTAATTCTTTATTTTTAAACTTATTAAAATGTAAAGTTAAAACTATTACACCAACTAAAGCAATTAATAATATAAACCCAGCTAAAGGTACATATAAAGAAAAGTAATTATATAAAACCTGCCCAAAAACTTTTATATTGCTTAAATGATCAAATATACCTTTTTCAATAATAGTATATGAATATAATAAATCAGAATTAAATAAAAAAGGCATTTCAATAAAAATTTGAGAATATAAGTTTAAAAATATAGTATATAGCAACAATAAAACAATTAAAATATATACTATATTTTTAAAAGTAAAACGATCTAAAAAATTATATTGTAATTTTATATTTAACATCATAACAACAAACAAAAATAAAACAGCAATTGCGCCAACGTAAATGATAATAAACATAATACCAAAAAAATCTAAATTAAAAAGAAATAGAATTATTCCGGCAATACAAAAAGCTAAAATTAAAAACAAAACAGATTCTATAGGACTTGTAGAAAACACAACAAATAGACCACAAGAAAATAATAATATGCATAATAATAAATGTAAGTTTGTCATAAATAAAAAAGATATCGGAATGATGCGATTCGAACGCATGGCCTCTTGTTCCCAAAACAAACGCGCTTCCAACTGCGCTACATTCCGGTCTGATGGTAATAGGACTTGAACCTATAACAAATGGAGTATGAATCCAGCATTCTACCTATTGAATTATACCATCAAATTTGGAGATAATCGGGCTCGAACCGATGGCTTCATGCTTGCAAAGCATACACTCTACCAATTGAGTTATATCCCCTTAATTATTGCGGACAATGGGATTTGAACCCATACTGTCTGCTTGGAAGGCAGAAAATCTACCATTAATTTATATCCGCTTTAATGCATTAAATTTAATAAAATTCCCATAAGAAACTCCAAAATCAACATTGCTGATATCTTGAATATTTTTAGTAACTATAAAAGATTGAGTATAAAAATCATTTTCATAGAAAGTATCCACTAAATCAGTATATGTATATTTACGACCAGTAATCTTATACCTGTATAAATTATTGTCAATAAAGACAAAATCACCTTTTTTTAAAATACGTTTTTTATTACCAATTTCCTTATTTAAAAAAATTTTTTTTCGTCTTAATATTTCTCCAGCCTCAAAAATACTTGCCGAATATTTAACCCTAAAAAGCATATAATCTAAAAAATATTGTTGCTTAAAAAAAGTTCTTAAACTTTTTAAATATGTTTTATCTCTATTACTTTTTAAATTCTTAAAACAACGTTTATTATGATTTAAACCTACTAATAAAAATCGTTTAGAAAAAATATGCTGTTTATATGAATTTTTTAATTTTCTCCATTTACGAAATAAAACAAATTTTATTTTATTATCAGGATATGGAAGTTTTCTTTTATAGCGTCGACTTGCATATTTTTTATGCTTTCGAAAAAGTAGCTTTTTTAAAAAATTCCATTTAGGTCGCTTAAAAAAGCGAATTCTTAAAGGCAAAGTTAATAAATATCTTACTTTTGTAAGAATTTTATATTTTAATATAAGACGCATGTTTAAATATGTTATATTTTATTATTCTATATTTATATAAACTCATAGGAGGAAGACGTCCACATCCTCTGCGAGGCACTGGCATAGCTATAAGTGGTGGAAGTGGTCGGTCCTTAACAGGAATGAAAACTTTATATTTCTTTTTTTCTTTTAATTTTCGAAACAGTATTCGCATAATTTATATTTTTATAATTGTTTGATTGGCTAATTCCTTTGTTTTTTTTATTTATTTTTCGCTTAAATAATTTTTTATAGAAATATTGTGTTGTTGAAAGAGGTATTCCAGATAATGTAAAAGCCCTTTTTAAAAGAAGTAAAAAAAAAAGTAATTTTTTTAAAGAATCAAATTGCCCAAATAAGGTATATATACCGAAATTATTTTTAAAAGGAAGGTAATTATTTACTCTGAAAACAAAAAAATCTTCATTTAATAAACATTTTTTTAAAAAAGTATTCCAATTAGGTATAATACCATTATCTAAGACAAATATAATTTTTCCTCCTTTAAGTGCTTTTAATCTTTTTAATGAGGTAAAAACTCGAATATTATGTGATAATCCAATTTTAGATAAACAAAAATCAACATAAGATTTTTCTTCTTTACTTGGAACTAATAATATAGGAACTGTTGACGGATGTTTTTTAATATAACAAGAAGTAACTAACAAAAATTGTTTAATTAAAGCCAAAGCATAATCTGGATTTATAACTTTTTCTGAATAATTATTTAGGTCTATAAGATCTTTTGATACCAAAAGATCTGATAAAATTAAATTTTTTAAAAAATCTGTTAGTTTAAGTGATTTACGACGCTTTGTTTTTAGCATAACTCAAATTATTTTTTTTTAAATTGTTTTAATTTTTTTATTTTATTGAAAAAAGAAAATCCTTTTCCTTTATAACAATCATAACTTCGTAAATGAAAAATTTTTTGTAAAAAATTACCAAGTTTGATCTTATCAGCAGATTCCATACGAACTCTTTTTTTATTACCAGAAAACCTTATAATTTCTTTTGGAATTTCAACCCTGATAATATGACTATAACCTAATTTAAATTTTAAATAAAAATTCGAGCGAATTACTTTAAAACCTAAACCAACTAAATTTAATTTTTTTTTTAAATTAAGTTTACTGGCTAGTAATAAATTAAGGTTATTCTTTACAGTGGTTAACATTGGTAAATGTTCTACAGATTTAACTTCTAAAACAAAAGAATCATCTTTTTTATAAATAAACAAATTTTTGGGTAATTTAAAAAAGAATTGTTTACTATTTTTTTTAATTAAAATTATAGTATCTGAAAAAGATTTTACAATTTTAAAATCATCAAAACTTGAAATGTTTAATATAAAAGTTAAATTTCCTAACATGAAAATATAATAAAACCACCTGCTTTATGTCTAATAGAATTAATATGAGACATAATTCCTTTTGGGGTAGATAAAATAAGCATTTTATTTTTTAAATGTAATGAGATTAATTCTTTTCTAGATATTTTTTTAATTTTACTAGGTGTAGAAATGAGTTGAATATCCTGAGTTACAACTTTATTTTGAAAATGACGTAAATTAACAATATAAAAGCTATTACAAGAATCTTGTTTTTTAAAAAAAGATTGAATAATACCTTCCTTGTACAATATAGGTAGATATTTTGAAATTAATCTAGATTCTTTTATTTTAACAAAATCTTTCTTTGCTAATGAAGCATTTTTTAATGAAAGTAAAAAATCAATTAAATTTTTATTCATAATATAAAGAGAAAGTAATTTTTTGTCCTTAATAAAGGCAAAGTGCCTAGGAGCGGAATTGAACCACTGACACGAGGATTTTCAGTCCACTGCTCTACCACTGAGCTACTTAGGCATATAAATGCATTTTAAAGGACTCGAACCTTTAACCTATAACTTAGAAGGTTATTGCTCTAGCCATTGAGCTAAAAACGCAATTGAATATACTGGGATTTGAACCCAGGGCCTTTGGATTAAAAGTCCATTGCTCTACCTCTGAGCTATATATTCCATATCGAAGAGGGGACTTGAACCCCTACTCATATTAGAGTTAGAACCTAAACCTAATGTGTCTACCAATTTCACCACTTCGATTACATAAGAATGTTAACTCGCGAATTGCAAAGAATTCGCTGGTTAACAGAATTTAAAAAGGGGGGAAGGAATAAGTAATATAATAAAAAGAAATAAAGATAATAAGACTATAAGAACAACTTATTAACAATAATTCTATTATTTACTATCTATTACATACAATATGTTAATCAGCGAATTACAAGAATCCGCTGATTAACTAACTTAACAATATGTATTTATAAGATTCCCTCTTCTCTATCCTTTCTTATTATATTCCATTCCCACCTCCCCTAAGAGGGACAAATCAAATCATTCTAATTTTTAAAAAAGTTGTGATTTGAAAAAAGTGTCACTAAATTTTATGAAAAAAAGTACAAATAACATATATGGTATTAAAAAAATAAAAAATAAGTTTGTTGAACGACAGCTTGGGTATAACATTTTTTCTCATAAACATGCCTTGAGTATTTATAAGGATGAATTGTTAAACACGTTTTTAGCTGGTTTTAAGCAGGATAGAGTCTTAAAAGAGTTCGATAAAAAGAATATCGACTTCTTAATAAATAACAAATCTTATAGAGGTTCACGACATAAGAAACATCTTCCTGTTAGAGGTCAACGAACACATACAAATGCAAAGACTATTAAAAAAAAATCTAATGCAAAACACAATACTGAAAAAGGAGATTCAAAACATAAATCATCAAAAAAACAACGTAACACAAAAACTAAAAAATAATTCACAACCCTCAAAATTTTCAAAAATGCCTGGACGACCTTTTATTCCAATTGAAATGGATGATTTTTACACTCATTCTTGTTTTACTTTTAAAGTAGGTCCAAATAATGTTTTTTGTACATTAGAGCATTTTGAAGGTTTTAAAATAAAATTATTAAATTCAGCATCTTCTGGTAAGTATAAAATTCCACTTTCTAAAAAAACGTTAAAACATAAAGCAAAATTTGTAATTTTGTCTTTTTTAAAGGAAATACAGTCAAAAAATATTTTACTTACAGATTCTTTATGTATTAAGTTGACAGCACCTGTTAGATTAAAAAAGGTAGTTTTAAAACTTCTTATTCCTTATCTTAAAAATAAAAATTTTGTTGTAGAAGTATTGCCAAAAAAAGTTTTTAATGGATGTCGTTCAAGAAAAAAAATTAGAAAAAAACGCAAAGGTTTAAGATTATTTAAATAAGAAGAGGTGGCTGAGAGGCTTAAAGCATTGGATTGCTAATTCAACACACATTCTTGTGTCATGGGTTCGAATCCCATTCTCTTCGATTATAAAAATTACGTATGTATTATATTCTTATTTTGATAAAAATTTTGTTAATTATTCTTCCTTTATTGATTTCAGTAGCTTATTTTACTCTTGCAGAAAGAAAAATATTAGGTGCGATTCATAGACGTAGAGGACCTAACGTTGTTGGTGTATATGGTTTATTACAGCCATTATCTGATGGTTTTAAATTATTTGTTAAAGAAACTGTTATCCCAAGTAGTGCAAATAAAGTTATTTTTATTATTTCTCCTATGATTTTTTTTGTTGTAAGTTTAATGGGGTGGGCTATTATACCTTTTGATAAATATGCATATTTAGCTGATATGAACATTGGTATTTTATATTTATTTGGTGTATCTTCGTTAGGTGTGTATGGTGTTGTTATGTCTGGGTGGTCTAGTAATTCTAAGTATGCTTTTTTAGGTGCTTTAAGATCTACAGCCCAAATGGTTTCTTATGAAGTTTCTATTGGTTTTATTATTATTTCAATTGTTCTTTGTTGTGGATCTTTTGAATTACAAACTATTATTTCTTGTCAAAAAAATGTTTGGTTTGTAATACCTTTTTTCCCTTTATTTTTAATGTTTTTTACTTCTGCACTTGCTGAAACAAATAGGCATCCTTTTGATCTTCCTGAAGCTGAAGCTGAGTTAGTTTCTGGTTATAATGTTGAATATTCAGCTATGGGATTTGCTTTATTTTCTTTAGGTGAATATTCAAATATGCTTTCTATGAGTGCAATTAATGTTATTTTATTTTTTGGTGGTTGGTTAGCTCCTTTAAGTTTTTTTGATATTTTACCAGGTTCTTTTTGGTTTGGGGTAAAAATTTCTTTTTTTGTAATTCTTTATGTTTGGGCGAGAGCAGCATTACCTCGATATAGGTATGATCAATTAATGAATATTGGTTGGAAAGTTTTTTTACCTCTTTCTTTATCGTATTTAGTCTTTACTTTTTTTATATTAATAAGTTTTAATTTATTACCGTATTAGTATATTATGAAAAAAATTATAGTAAAGAGTAATAATAAAAACCTTTTGGAATGTTATGTAAGGTATTTAAAGACAGTTATTAAAATAAAAGAAATTTCTATTGTATGGTTGCCTAAAACGATTAAAAAGATAACTTTATTAAAATCGCCACATGTTTATAAAAAAACAAAAGCTCAATATCAAAAAGTTACTTTTAAGTGTCTTATTGAAATAAAAAAAGATATTTTTTATTCGAAGTTAATCTTTATTTTAAGAAATATTCCTAAGTCGATTGCCTTTAAAATTTATTCTTAATTTGTTTTTTTGGAAGAATAGTTTAATGGTAAAATAATGGTTTCCAAAACCTTTGTTGGGAGTTCAAGTCTCTCTTCTTCTGTAATAATATATTGAAATAAGATTTTGCCCGATCAAAAGTTTTTAAAAAAATGTTATTACAAGCAGCACAAAAAATTGGAGCAGGTTTATCAACCTTTGGATTAGCTGGTGCCGGAATTGGTATTGGTGTTATCTTTGGTTCATTAATCATTGGGACTTCAAGAAATCCTAATTTAAAAGATGATTTATTTAGAGTAGCTATTCTTGGTTTTGCGTTAACTGAGGCTATTGCTCTATTTGCATTAATGATTGGATTTTTAGTCCTATTTATGTAGATCTTTTAATGGCTCCTTTTTCGCTTAATAACAATTTGTATATTTCTGTCTTATACATGCACAGATCTAATAAAAAAGTATATCAAATTGGAACCCTTTTGTTAAATTATAATTATTTAAAAAAAATAAATTCGTATAGTAACATCCTATGCAAACTAAAATAGATAAGTATTTAAATGTTTTTTTTCAATGGATATCAAAGAAGTTTATTGATATCAAAACATGGTTTTTAAAGATTTTTGGAATTATTTTTAATTGGTTCGTAAGACGTGCTGAGGATCGAAAACAAAAATTGGGTGCTCTTTTTAGAATCAAGCGATATATTCACCGAATCTTAATACTTATTGAATATGTACTGGAGGTTGATAGAGGAGGAGGCTATTTAGGTTTAATTTTAGCAACTTCCTTTTGGTCAAATATTTATTTTGGTACAGAGTTTTGGTTTGGATATTTGGATGCTCATCGGGATTTATGTTGGGACATAAAAAACGATCCTATAATTCCTCTTAAAGTTCTTCATATATCTCTTGCTTACTCATTTCTACCTCTCTTTGTAATTAAAGAGACTGCTGGTATCATTCTATATATTTGGTATTTGTTTAATCTTTTTGATGATACAATGGGAATTGTTCTTCGAAAGTACATAAAACCTAGATCTTTTTGGACTTATGGAGCGAAATTTTTTTTTTTTAAAATTTATAGAAAAATTTATAGATGTCTAAAAATTTTTAGAAAGTAATATCCCATTAAATAATGTAGGTTCAATTCCTACACAATTTAATACTTTATTGCTATTAATTAATTATGTCTCAATTAAAAAACAATTTTAATAACATATTTTTTTGCAATTTTGAGTGCTTGTTTTTTAATAATAAGCATTATATCGTTTGTTTTACAATAATGCCTTTGTTAAAGACAACCCCCCACATTTTTAAAAGTGATATCCTTTTAAACTCACAATTAACAGATATTGATTCTATAAGTTTAGACCTATTAGAATTTTTTATTAAATCTATATTTGAATTGTCAAAATCAAAAACAAATTATTTTATATTTCACAATTTAAAACGTTTTGATTTTTTCTATATTTTAAGTATTTTAAGCAATACTTATAAGGTTGATATTATTATAAAAAATGATATCATTTATAGTGTATGTATTATTTTTGGTGATAAGAAAATTTTTTTTAGGGATAGTTTTTTACTATTTCCAGATTCAATATGCTTTTTTTATGATAGCTTTTTATCTAAACGACAAAAATTTATAAGTATTAGTTTCTTTTTTAAGTTAAATTTATTAAAAAATTGTGAGCAAGATACTTTTTTTCTTTGTAAAGCTTTTAATTCTTATATGCTTTTGTTTTATAATGAATTTAAAATAAATATCTTAAATTCATTAACTTTTTCTTCTTTGTCGTTATATATATTTATAAACAAGTTTTATAATGCCACTTTATATTCTGTTTTACCACTTAAAAAATCAGCAGAAATTTTTATTCGAAAAGCATATTTTGGTGGCTCTTGTGATCTCTTTTCTTCATTTCTACCATATGGTTTTCATTATGATGCTAATTCTCTGTATCCTTATGTAATGAAATATTTTGATATGCCTATAGGAAATTTTGAAATTGTTTCTATAGATGCTGATTTTGATATTAATACTTTTTTTGGTTTTATTGAAATTGAAGCAAATTTACCAAAAGATATTAAAATACCTTTTTTAAGCTTGTTAAATAAGTCTGTTTTTTTTTCGGAGGAAGTTAAATATGCTTTAACATTAGGTTATAATATAAAATTTAAAAAGGCGTATAAGTTTGATAAAGGTTGTCCATTTGTAGATTTTGTTGATTTTTTTTATTTAAGACGTTTTTTTTTTAAAAAAAAAAAAAATCCATTAAATAAAATCTTCAAATTAATTTTAAATTCTTTATATGGAAAGTTAGGTATGCATACTGATTTTGATATAATGCAAATAGTTCACAAATCAAAAACATTAGATATTAATAAAATTTTATCTATGCATAATGTTAAAACATTTGAATATATTAGTGAAGATTTTATTCTTGCAATTTATTCTAAAGAAATATCTTTAGAAAAACTTTATTTTTTATCAGATAAAGACTCTAATAATTTAAGCAAAAACTTAAATGCTAAGTTTTATAATACTACTAAATTTAATAATTCAGTTCATTTTTCATGCTCAATAGCCTCTTATGCAAGAATAGAAATTTATAAATATAAACTTTTATTTTATAAGTCTTTATTTTATTCAGATACCGACAGCCTTTTTTTAGATAAAGAAATTCCTAGTATTTTTTTTTCTAATACAATTTTAGGTGCGATGAAATTAGAGGAGGTTGTTTATGATTGTAATTTTTTTTCGCCTAAAAACTATAGTTATTATAATTCATTTTCTACCGATATTCGCATAATCAAAGGTAAATCCAATATCTAATTTTGTCCATTTATATAATTAAATCTTATTTTAAAAGTCTCTTTTAATACAATGTTATTGCAAAAAAGTAAAAGTAAAATTTTACCTTTTTAATATGAAATTTCATTAAGTAGTTAGTTTAATTGGTAGAACATTAAGCTCATAACTTAAAGAATGTAGGTTCAACTCCTACACTGCTTAATTTAATCTGTAAACCTTAAAAAAAACTTATGTCAACTATTAAAAATTTGATCCTGAAATACTGTATATCTTGGTTGGTATACTTTGTAATAAAAATTTACAATTGCCCAAATGAACTCTTATTTTGCATCTGTTCGTATTTGGTTTTTCATGTATTAACTATGTGTTACCAATTCGGTGGACGCTCGTTTGTAGAGGATATAAAAAATCACCGCGGGATACTGTTATTCTATTTTTTCTTATCAATCTGTGTGATTGCGTATCCGATCTTGGTAATTAAATTTTTTGGTGTGTATATTGTAGATATGTTGAAAATATACTCTGGTAAATTTTAGAGTTATTTAGTTTAATCTTTTTCATTGTATTTTCTCTTAACCATTTTTATAATGCAGAAACTAATATTTTAAGAGAAATCTATTTATTCATATAGAAAGTGTTTAATTGGTAAAACAACATCTTATGGGTTCAAATCCCATACTTCCTATTAAAGAATTTTATAGTTTATGGGCTTTAACCATATTTTAGTGATTTTTGTTTAAAAATCGTATTGCGGCGTGTTTCATTAATACTAATAGAACAAACATACCAGTAAAAACAATATGAAAAATATTTATTGCAAAGCGCTTATGCCTTATTTCTAATATTTCAAAATTTGGTTCCTTTAATAGCCCCATAAAATCGAACTTCTCATAGAAAATTATATATATTATTACTGTTAGGATTGAAGCAGTAAAGAAACTGATTTTTAATATTTGGTTTAATTTCAATCTAGCTATTTCGGTTATTATTAAGTGGAACATAATCTTAAATTTTTAATTTGATGAGTCTGAGTAGATTTGAACTACTGACGTTACGCTTATTAGGCGTATACTCTACCACTGAGTTACAGATTCAAGCGTACTTTTTACTTTTTGTATTTGTAAAAAATAGTATTTTTTTTAGAACAAATAACCCATAGGGGATATAGCTGTCCTAGTTTATTAAATAAAAAAAAAGGATGAGTTAAACTAGTTTTTAACATAATTAATATTTTTTAATAAGAAACATATTTTTACACTTTGTTTTATTGTTGACTTATACAGTTGTTTTATTATAGTAATTTTTTTAATTAAAAATTTATTTATAAAAATTACATTTGGATATTTTTTTAATTTTATATTATCATCTAAAAGTTTTATAGGATGTTTAATATTTTTTAATATTCCATTTTTTATTTTTTTTGAAACTAATTTGTTTAATTTATAACCATTTTGTGTAGTAGAATATTGTATTAATAATTTAGCATCTTTTTTATCAACTTTAATTTGACTATAGTCATTTTGAATATTTTTTTTCCGTTGCCTTTTCATGTAATTTTAATTAGTAGTATATATTAAGTTTATTTTAAATTTAAATAATTTTTTAATTTTTTTATTTAATGGTTTTTTTTTGAATATTTCTTTTTTGACATGTATTTTTTTCTTTTTTAATTTTATATCGATTAAGCTTGCTGTTAATTTAAGAACAAATATATTATTCAATTCATGTAGATTTTGTAAAAATAGAAATGTTGTTATCAATGTTGAATTTTTAAGATTTTGAAATAGTTTTTTTATAGATTCAAATATTTCATTTTGAAAAATAAAAGCTATAGTTCCAGTACATGTTATAACAATATAACCTGTTTTTTTAGGTTTTATTAACATTATTATTTGTTTTGTCTGAGAAATATTTTTATTTAAAAGTTTATTTAATTTTAATATTCTTTTTGTTGCTTTTGGAGTAAAAAAATCAACTACAGGGCTAAATAATCTTAATGATTTTTGATTTTGATGCACAAAAAGTTTTTCTTTTGGTAATAAGGGCTCTTCAGTATTATTTAATAATATTGTTGAGACTCCATTATTATCTAAAACAAATATATTGTCTGATAAATAAGCTCTTACATAAGGTTTTACTTTGTTTTTTAATATCAAATTTTTAAATATTTTTTTATTCTCTAATTTATTCATATTATATAATTTTTGTTTTAATTGGAAGTTTATTTTTTATTAATTTAAAAGCTTTGAATCCTATTATTTTAAATTTTATATTAATTTCAAATAGAATAGTACCTGGTTTTACTCGACAAACCCAAGAATCTATAGCCCCTTTTCCTTTACCCATTCGTATTTCTGTTGGTTTTTTTGTTATGGGTGTATTGGCAAATATATGAATATTTAATCTACCTTGTTTTTTGATTATTTTATTTATAGTTTGTTTACAAGCTAATAAATTTTTTTCAGATACACGTCCTGAAGATAAAGCTTTAAGATATATTTGATTTCTTTTTTGTTTTAGTATACCTTGACCCGTATTTATTTTTTTGAAATTTTTTCCTTTTTGTTCTTTTGTATATTTTGTTTTTTTTGGTTTAAACATATTATTTGTAATTAACCCATAATTTTAATCCAAAGCAACCATATACTGTATATATGTGGGTTTGTGATGCTTTAATTTTTTCTTTTTCTGAGCTTAAAGGAATTTTGCCTAAAATAAATTTAGATGTTTTTGCTCTTGTTTTACCTTTTAATCGTCCAGCAATAATTAATTTTACTCCTTTTATTTGTGAATGTTTTCTAAAAATAAGATATGAAAATAATTTTTTTAAAAAAGCAAGATATATTGCATGTTTTTTTTTATGCAATGGCTTAAATATTAATCCTAAAATATAAATAAGTAAATGAATAGTTGCTTTTTTTTTTGCTACTAAATAAAAGACTTTTACAAGGTCAATAAATAATGTTAATCTTTTTTGAAATATTTTATTTAAATAATATTTAAATTTTGCTGCAATTACTCGAAGTGATTCTGATTTTCCTTGTCTATTTAAAACTTTAATTACTAATGATAAATTTTTTTCCCCTAGTAATTTAACAATTTCATTTTTTTTATTTTTTTTATATTTTCCTTTTCTTTTAGTTTTTATTAAATATTTTTTTAGTTTATGTGTTCTATAAAATAGATAAATATTTAGCTTTTTTGTTATCCCTTTTTCAGAGAAAAACATATGAGAAACTATTATATCTTTTTTTTTTAATGAAGTTACAATATTTGATGTTAATTTAAAATTATTAATAATATCATACTTTATTTGAGAAGTTGTAAGGTTTTGTATTAAATGATTATTTTGCATAAATTATTATTTTTTCTTTGGCTGTTTTTGTGTATGTTTTCTAGTAAATACAAATTCTCCAAATTTAAATCCAATTTTTTCTCTAGAAATGTGTATTTTTATAAACTCTTTTCCATTATGAATATGTACGTATTTTCCAATTAAATAATACGGTATAATAGAATTTCTATTCCAAATTTTAATTTGTTTTCTGCCTAAAATTTTAGTTTTATTGACTAATGTTTTAGATAGAAAAAATCCTTTCCATTTTGCTCTTGACATAGTTCCTATTTTTTTTTTAATTTAAATCCATTTTTTGTTGGTAGTCCCCAAGGTGTTACAGAAGGTCGACCTCCATTTGTTCTTCCTCCATGTGGATGGTCAACAGGATTCATTGCAACTCCTCTAACAATAGGTCTTCTTCCCAAATTTCTGTTTCGTCCAGCCTTTCCAATAACTATGTTTCTTAATTGTTCATTTGAAATGCTTCCTATCGTAGCTAAGCTAGTAATTGGATGTTTGATTATTTTTCCAGAAGGTAATTTTAGTTTTGCATTTTCAGTATCTTTTTGTATTAATTCTGCAAAATTTCCTGCAGATTTTACGTATTTTGATTTTTTTGAGTTAATATTTCCTATGTTATTTATGATTGTACCAGTAGGAATTTGTTTTAATAATAATCTAAATCCATTACGAAATTCAGATTTTGAATCAATACGATTTATTATATTTCCAATATAAGTATCTTTGGTATATATATCATTAAAAAATTTTTTTTTTAATATATCAAAATTTATAGAGGTTAAAGCAGTTCTGTTAGAATCATAACTAACTCCAATTATTACAGATTTTGCTTTCTCGTTACTTTTTATTATTGGTCTATATAAATATTTTTTACCTCTTTGTTTATGCCAAACAGTAATATGTCCGGTAGATGCGCTTCGTCCATAACATCTTTTAATATTTGTTCTTAAATTTTTAAAGATTTTAATGTTTTTTATGAGTATATTCTTCTGTAAAAGCCTTGCGTGTCTTTTACTATTATTTATTGATTTTATTTTTATAACTTTCATTTTTAGATTAGACGACTTTGTCCCTATAAGAATAAAGAATAATTACAAAAAAAGCACCTTTTTTACCTTCAAAATCTTCTTCGTCTAGTGGTAAGGACACTTCTCTTTCACAGAAGAAACATGAGTTCAATTCTCATAGAAGATATTTTATATTTAATTATATATGGATATTTTTATTATAAAATCATTTATTCCAGAAATTTTTTTATCATCTTCGATATTATTACAATTAGTATTGAATATTGGAGCTATAAAAAATATTAAATTAAATTTTCCTATTATAATAAAGGAAGTTTATATTCAAACATTGTTTATTTTAGTTTCTTTGTTTTTATTGTATAATAAGCTAGAAATTACTTGTTTGACAAATATTTTTGTGAATGATAATAGTATTATCTTTTTGAAATTTACTTTGTCATTAATATCATTAGGATGTATTATTATTTGTAAGAAAGCATTATTATTACAAAAACTAAATCTTTTTGAATTTTTCCCTTTATTTTTGCTTGCGCTTTTTGCTTTGCTGATCATGTTAAGCTCTGAAAATTTAATATCTTTTTATTTGGCCATGGAAATGCAAGCCTTGTGTTTTTATGTCTTAGCTTCTTTTAATAGAACATCTGTTTTTTCTGCAGAAGCTGGTTTAAAATATTTCATTTCTGGATCTTTTATGTCTGGGGTTTATTTATTAGGATCTTCAATAATTTATGGATGTTTAGGTACTTTAGACTTATCTAGTATTAATTTGTTATTGTCTTTTAATATTGAAAATAATGTTTATTTAGAATATTTATTAAAAATAGGCTTTTTATTAATTATTTTTACATTACTTTTTAAAATAGCATCAGCTCCTTTTCATTTTTGGTCTCCAGATGTATATGAAGGTTCACCTTTAAGTTCAACAATTGTTTTTGCTATTTTGCCAAAAATTTCATTGTTTTATTTTTTTATTAAATTATTAATTTCTACTGGTATTTTTTTTGAAGATATTTCTGATTTATTATTAATATTTGGTTTATGCTCAATATTAATTGGTACCTTTTATGCATTAAATCAAAAAAGAATCAAAAAACTAATAATATATAGTTCTATAGCACAAGTTGGTTTTTTGGTTTCAATTTTAAGTTTGCAAACTTTTGAAAGCTTTTCTTCTTTATTTTTTTTTCTTTTTATTTATTTAATTACTTCGATAGTTTTGTGGGGCTATGTTGTTTTCTTTTTTAATTCAAGTACAATTGTTAGAAATTTTAGTAATAAAGGACTTGTTTCTATTTATATTTCTGATTTTTCAAACTTTGCAAAAATTAATTTACTTTGGTGTGTTTCTATTTTATTTATTTTTTTTTCTATAGGTGGTATACCACCATTTGTTGGATTTATTTCTAAGATGATTATAACATTGCAATTTGTAGATTCTGGTTATTTTTTTGTTGCCTCTTTTTTACTTATAATTAGCGCTATTTCTGTTTATTATTATATAAGAATAGTTAAAATTTCTTTTTTTGAGTCTAATAAATTAATTAGAACATTACCTATGCATGTTGTTTTTAATAATGAAATAAATATAGAATATTTGTTATTATCTTTATTTCTTTTATTATTGTTATTATTATTTTTATTTCCAACACCTTTATTTTTAATTTGTCAATATATAATTGCTTATTTACGTTTTATATAGATTATAAATATGAAAAAATTTCCTATTAAACAATTACAATGTATTGTTCCGGTGTATCAGTGTTTTATACATAATAATGATGAGGTTTGCTTTATAATATCTCATGAGAATCTACTTCATGCTTTAAAAATATTAAAATTACATATTAATTACCAATATAAGTTATTAACTTGTATATCAGGTATTGATTTTTTTTCTTTAAAATATCGTTTTTGTATTGCTTATGATTTACTAAGTTTAGTAAATAATTCACGAGTACGAGTAAAAATTTTTGTTAATGAAATTACTCCAATTGAATCCTGTGTTGAAATATATAAAAATGCTAATTGGTGGGAAAGAGAAATTTGGGATATGTATGGTATTTATTTTTATAATCATCCAGATTTAAGAAGAATTTTGACTGATTATGGTTTTGAAGGTTACCCTTTAAGAAAAGATTTTCCTTTATCCGGATTTGTAGAATTGAGATATGATTCTATAAAAAAAAGAGTTGTTTTAGAGCCTCTTCAACTAGCTCAAGAATATAGATTATTTAATTACGAAATACAATGGTAATTAGAAATTATGAAAATAAAAAAAAAAGATTTAAATATTGAATTAAAAAATTTTACTATTAATTTTGGTCCTCAACATCCAGCAGCACATGGTGTATTAAGGCTTATTTTAGAACTTGATGGGGAAGTTGTTGAAAAGGCGGATCCACATATTGGATTATTACATAGAGGAACCGAAAAATTAATAGAATTTAAAACATATTTGCAAGCTCTTCCATATTTTGATCGATTAGATTATGTTTCTATGATGGCACAAGAGCATACTTATTCTTTAGCTATTGAAAAAATAGGTAATATAGTTATTCCAGAAAGAGCAAAAATAATTAGAACTATTTTTGCTGAAATTACTCGATTACTAAATCATTTATTGGCTGTAGGTTGTCATGCTATGGATGTTGGTGCCATGACTCCATTTTTGTGGGCTTTTGAAGAAAGGGAAAAATTGATGGAATTTTATGAGCGTGTATCTGGTGCTAGAATGCATGCTGCTTATATTCGTCCGGGTGGTGTATCTATGGATATTCCTTTAGGTTTATTGGATGATTTGTATATTTTTGTAAATCAGTTTAATTATCGACTAGATGAAATGGAAGAAATGCTTACAAAGAGTCGTATTTGGAAAGAACGTCTTGTAGATATTGGTGTTGTTTCTGCAGCTAAGGCTATCGAATGGGGTTTTAGTGGTGTAATGTTACGAGGTTCTGGTATATCTTGGGATTTAAGAAAAAATCAGCCATATGAAATTTATTCTGAAATTGATTTTTCTATTCCTGTTGGTAACAGTGGTGATTGTTATGATCGATATTTAGTTAGAGTTGAAGAAATGAGACAATCTATTTATATAATTTCGAAATGTTTAACTAAAATTAAAGAAGGGCCTATAAAATCAAATAATTATAAAATAAGTCCTCCTAGTCGATTAGAAATGAAAAATTCTATGGAAGCTGTTATACATCATTTTAAATATTTTAGTGAAGGTTTTGTATTGCCTTGTGGTGAAACATATACATCAACAGAAGCGCCTAAAGGTGAATTTGGTGTTTATTTAGTTTCAAATAATACAGAAAAGCCTTATAGATGTAAAATAAAAGCTCCAGGGTTTGGTCATCTTCAAGCTTTAAATGATATGTCTAAAGGACATCTAATTGCAGATGTTGTTACTATTATTGGAACACAGGATATTGTTTTTGGAGAAATTGATCGATAACTCATATTATTAAAAATTATGTTAATAAATATTATACTTATAATTCTTTTTTTTGCACTTATCAGTGTTTTAATTATAAATAAAGAAAGTCTTAGCATTTTAAGGTTTATTTCAATGATTTCAACAGGAATTGTTGTTGTTTTATCTTCAGTTCTATTATTATTTTTTGATAGCAATAGTAATGACTTTCAAAATTTAGTTACATATAATTTTGATTCTGATTTTTTAAATCTTAGTTTTTCATTTGGTTTAGATGGTATTTCAATTTTTTTTTTTTTTTTAACTTCTTTATTAATTTTTTTATGTGTTTTATATGTGTTAAATGAAAATAATTTAAAACAATATTTAGTTTTATTAATATCAATTGAATTAATATTATTAATTATTTTTAGTGTATTAGATTTAATGCTATTTTATATCTTTTTTGAGGCTATCTTAATTCCTATGTTTATAATAATAGGTGTTTATGGTTCACGTGAGAGAAAAGTAAGAGCCGTTTATTTATTCTTTTTTTATACTCTTTGTGGTTCATTACTATTATTAGTAGGTGTTTTATATATTTATTCAAAGATTGGGTCTTTTAATTTAGAATATTTAATGTGTTATCAATTTACTAAAACAGAAGAGTTGTTATTATGGTTTGCTTTTTTTTTATCTTTTGCTTCTAAAATACCTATGTTTCCTTTTCATATTTGGCTTCCAGAAGCACATGTTGAGGCGCCAACAATTGGATCTGTTTTACTTGCAGGAGTACTTCTAAAGCTAGGTGTTTATGGATTTATTAGATTTAGTTTAACCTTATTTCCTTACGCTTCATTGTTTTATAGCCCTTTTATTTATTTTTTATCTCTTATTAGTATTATCTATGCTTCATTAACAGCATTGCGTCAAACAGATTTAAAACGTATAATTGCTTACTCATCTATTGCTCATATGAATTTAGTTACATTGGGAATATTTGCTTTTAATAATATTGGTTTAGAAGGTTCAATTATACAAAGTTTAAGTCATGGGTTTGTTGCTGGAGGTATGTTTTTTTTAATAGGTATTTTATATTCTCGTTATCATTCTAGATTTTTATATTATTATGGAGGATTAGCTCATACTATGCCAGTATACTCTATTTTTTTTTTATTGTTAACAATAGCAAATATTGCTTTACCTGGAACAAGTAGTTTTACTGGTGAATTTTTACTATTAAGTGGTATTTATAAAGTTAATACAATTACTGGTATTATAGCTGCGACTAGTGTTATACTTTCAGGAGCATATTCACTTTGGTTATGTAATAGAGTATTATTTAGTAATATAAAAGAACATTATACTTTAAAATTTATTGATTTATCTTTAAAAGAATTTTTTATTATGTTTCCTTTAGTTGTTTTTATTTTTTTTATAGGTCTTTATCCTTCTATTTTTTTATCTTATATTCATTTATCTATTAATAGTTTATTAACTTTATTTTTATAATTATGGCAAGAAATTTAAATAAAAATTATTATTGTTCATTAGATTTTATTCAAAAAAATGTATTAGAAAATGCGCGAGCAATTCCTAATTTTAAAAACTTAACTATTAGTTTGCTTACTAAAAAAAATATTATAAATTCAAATACAGAAGATGAACAAATAGGATCTTTTATTTTTCATATTTTATTTAAAAAATTTCCTAGAATAAGTGCTAGAGTAAGTAATCCAACAAGAACTAAAAAAAAAACATTACAGCAAACACAAACTTTTTTTCTTCAACAAGTTACAATAAAGAGATCTCAAGAAATAGAAAGTGTATTTGATTCTTTATTTTTTTTACATGATATTTCTGAATTTATATCTAATGATTCTTTAAACGTATCTTATTCTGAAAACAATACATCTGTTTCTTTTAACTATCCATTAGATCTTCTTTTAAAGGATGTTAGTAACGGCATGTCTTTTGACTGGCCACTAGACAAATATATTTTAAACGTTTCTTTCAGTGTTGATAAATGTGTTTCAATAGAACAACTTAATGATTTAATATATTTTGGATAAATGGCTGAGTGGTTTAAGGCATTAGTTTTGAAAACTAACGTACAAAAAAGTACCGTGGGTTCAAATCCCACTTTATCCTTTTTTAGATAATATATTATGTTGTTAACAATAATCGTTTTGCCTTTATTAGGTTTTTTAAGTGGAAGTCTATTTGGTAAATTTTTAGGAAAAGGTGTTGGAATAATAACAACATTAACGACTATTTTTTCAAGTTTTTTATCCTTTATTTTATTATTTACTGTAATAAATCAAAGTCTTGTTAAAACTTTAGTTATAAATAATTGGATTCATTCTGGTTTTTTAAAAATAGATTGGTCGTTTTGTTTTGATAGTTTGACTTGTGTAATGTTAGTAGTTGTTACTTTTATATCCAGTTTGGTTCATTTATATTCTACTGAGTATATGGAACATGATCCACACTTTCCAAGATTTATGTCTTATTTATCTCTTTTTACTTTCTTCATGCTAATATTAATTACTGGAGATAATTTTCTTCAAATGTTTGTTGGATGGGAAGGTGTGGGGATATCTTCATATCTTTTAATTAATTTTTGGTTTACACGAATTCAAGCAAATAAATCCGCTATAAAAGCAATGCTTGTAAATAGAATTGGAGATTTTTTTTTATTATTAGCTATTTTTACTTTATTTATTACATTTAATACTTTAGACTATGATATTATTTTTTCAGTAACTCCTTTGTTTATTAACTATAATATAGGTCTTTTTAATTATCATATAGGTTTGATTGATATTATTTGTATATTTATTTTTTTAGGTGCTATGGGGAAATCTGCTCAAATTGGACTTCATACATGGTTGCCTGATGCCATGGAAGGTCCTACACCTGTATCAGCGTTAATACATGCTGCAACAATGGTTACTGCTGGAGTTTTTTTAATTGTTAGATGCTCATATTTATTTGAACATTCACCAATAGCATTATCTATTGTTACTGTTATAGGATCTATGACAGCTTTTTTTGCGGCAACAACTGGGTTATTTCAAAATGATATGAAAAAAGTTATTGCTTATTCTACTTGTAGTCAATTAGGTTATATGATTTTTTCTTGTGGACTATCAAGTTATGAAGTTAGTATATTTCATTTATCAAATCATGCTTTTTTTAAAGCGCTTTTATTTTTAGGTGCTGGTGCTGTAATTCATGCTTTATCAGATGAGCAAGATATGCGTAAAATGGGGGGTTTAAAAAATTTATTACCTTTTTCTTATGCAATTTCTTTAATAGGATCTTTAGCGCTTGTTGGATTTCCTTTTTTAACTGGTTTTTATTCTAAAGATGTTATTTTGGAAATAAGTGCTTCAACATATACAATATATGGTCAATTTGCATTTTTTTTAGGTATTTTAGCTACTTTTTGTACGGCTTTTTATTCAACACGATTATTATATCTTGTTTTTTTATCGTACCCAAATGGAAATAAAAATATTATATTAAATGCACATGAAGGTTCATTTCGTTTAACTTTTCCTTTAGGTATTTTATGTTTTTTTAGTATTTTTATTGGCTATTTAACTAAAGATTTATTTATTGGATTTGGTACTAGTTTTTGGGGTTCTTCTATTTTTGTGAAGCCTTCAAATTACTTAATGACTGATATTGAATTTTTAGATATACAGTATAAATTATTGCCTTTAGTTATAACTCTTTTAGGTATTTTTTTTTCGTATTATATCTATTCTATTGGTATAACTAAGTATTTTTTAATAAAAAAGTGTTCTAATAACTTTTTTTTTATTTATAATTTTTTTAATAAAAAATGGTATTTTGATAGATTTTATAATCAATTTTTTCTTGAAAATATTTTAAGTAATGGTTATAATTATACATATAAAACCATTGATCGTGGAGTAATTGAAGTTATGGGTCCAATTGGAATATTTACTGTTATTTATTATTTCTTATCAAAAATAATAAAATATCAAAATGGTTTTATTTTAAGTTATTTAACTTATTTTTTGGTTACCATGATTTTATTTATTCTTATAATGTTATTTCAAAATATAAGTTTATTATTCTTTTTTAGTATTTATTTTCTTTTTTACAAAGAAATAAACTTTTTTTTTAAGTATATTTAATTTTTGGTAAATATAGCTTAATTGGTAGAGTATCAAATTGTGGCTTTGATGGTTATGGGTTCGAGTCCCATTATTTGCCCTTTATGCCCTGTTGGCGAAATTGGTAGACGCGGCAGACTTAAAATTTGCTCCTTATAAAGGATATCGGTTCAAATCCGATACTGGGTATTATAGAAAAAGATTACTATTTATGATTACATATATAAATAATTTAATATTGATTGTTTTAAACAATATCGTTGCGTATTGTGATGCAGCAGAGCCTTGGCAAATAAGTCCTCAAGATCCTGCAACACCTGTTATGGAAGGGATGATTTTTTTCCATAATTATCTAATGTTTTATATGATTTTGATTGGAATTCTTGTTTTTTTCATGTTATTTAAAATATTAGTAACTTTTGGGGAGAATAAAAAATCTGTTGCTGATAAATTTACACATTCAAGTTTATTAGAAATTATATGGACTATTTTACCTGCAATTGTATTAATATTAATTGCAGTTCCTTCATTTACTTTATTATATTCTCTAGATGAGCTTGTTGATCCTGCTTTAACTTTAAAAATTATTGGGCATCAATGGTATTGGAGTTATGAATATTCAGATTATGCTATTTTAAATAATGGGAATACTCTGAGTTTTGATTCATATATGACTCCAACAAGTGATTTAGATTTTGGACATTTACGATTATTAGAAGTAGATAATAGAGTTCTTCTACCTACAAATACTCATATTAGAATTTTAGTTACTGCTGCTGATGTAATTCATAGCTGGGCAGTTCCTTCTTTTGGAATTAAAGTAGATGGTACTCCTGGAAGGTTAACACAAGGATCTTTATTTATTAAAAGAGAAGGTGTTTACTTTGGTCAATGCAGCGAAATTTGTGGTATAAATCATGCATTTATGCCTATTGTTGTAAGAACGGTGTCTGTACCGTATTTTACTGAATGGATTCTTTACAGATTAGATCATTTTCTTGGTGAATAATATATATATATAAAAATTATGTTAAAAAATTTTAGATGGAATAGAGACTACTTATTATCGTTTATCGATTCACATATTATTGATTACCCAACACCTATTAATTTAAATTATTTTTGGAGTTTTGGTTCTACAGCAGGTATTTGTTTAGTTATTCAAATACTAACAGGTATTTTTTTAGCAATGCATTATTGTGCAGAAATAGACTTAGCTTTTGAAAGCGTTGAACATATTATGACTGATGTAAATAATGGTTGGCTTATTAGATATATTCATGCTAATGGTGCTTCTATGTTTTTTATTGTTGTTTATTGTCACATTTTTAGAGGATTGTATTATGGGTCTTATATAGCTCCAAGAGGTCGTTTATGGGCTACTGGAGTTATTATTTTTTTATTAATGATGGCCACTGCATTCATGGGTTATGTTTTACCATGGGGTCAAATGAGTTTTTGGGGGGCTACTGTAATTACTAACTTATTTTCGGCAATACCATATGTTGGTGGTTCTATTGTTGAATGGTTATGGGGAGGTTTTTCTGTAGGCAATGCTACTCTTAATAGATTTTTTAGTTTGCATTATTTTTTACCTTTTATTATAGCAGCTTTTACTATTATACATTTAAGTTTACTTCATAAAGATGGTTCTAATAATCCTTTAGGTATAAATTCAAATGTTGATTATATACCTTTTTATCCTTATTTTTATGTAAAAGATTTATTTTCATTTTTTATTTTTGCATTTATATTTTCATTTTTTGTTTTTTTTTATCCAAACGTACTTGGTCATAGTGATAATTATATCCCAGCAAATCCAATGGTAACTCCTGCGCACATTGTTCCAGAATGGTATTTTTTACCTTTTTATGCAATTTTACGTTCAATTCCTGATAAATTAGGTGGTGTAGTTGCAATGGTAGGTGCTATATTAGTTTTATTATTATTACCTGTTATAAATACATCTTTTATTCGTAGTGCTAAGTTTAGACCTCTTTATGCCTTTTCATATTGGTTTTTTGTTTCTGATTTTATTTTATTAGGTTGGATTGGCCAAAAACCTGTTGAAAGTCCTTTTATAGAAGTAGGAATGGGTGCTACTTTTTTTTATTTTATTTTTTTATTAGTTTTAGTTCCTTTAATTGGTATTTTAGAAACTTTTTTATTAAATAATAATGATGGGTTAATAGAGATAGAAGAGAATGCTGTTACTGACTTTTATTTTGGACAAGATCCGTTAGATGAAGAGGATACTATAGATTATGATGGTAGAAAGTTTGTGGAAAAGCATTCTAAATTATGGGATGTTGAAGATCCTTTTGAAATTGAGGATTATAGTAAATTAACAAAAGTAATTTTTTACTTATAATATTTATTTTGTTTGCTTTAATGATTTTTTTTCGAATAAATAATTTAGAATTTTTTTCAAAAGCTAGTATTTCTATTTTAGAAGCTTGTAAAAATGTAGGTATAACATTACCTCGTTTTTGTTATCATGAATTATTATCTATTTCAGGTAATTGTAGAATGTGTCTTGTAGAAATTGAAAACCAAGAAAAACCAGTCGCTTCTTGTGTTACAGAAATAGATAGTAATATGTGTATTGGGGTTGATAGCCCTTTTGTTAAAAAAGCAAGACAAAATGTTTTAGAATCTTTGTTATTAAATCATCCATTGGATTGCCCTATTTGTGATCAAGCTGGAGAATGTGATTTACAAGATCAGGCAAAAGAATTTGGTAATAGTCATAGTAGATTCTTTTATTCTAAACAAACTGTTGAAGATAAGTATTGCGGTCCATTAATTAAAACAATAATGACTAGATGTATTAGTTGTACTCGATGTGTTCGTTTTGCAGATGAAATTGCTGGAATAAATTTTTTTGGAACACTAAATCGTGGTGTTAATACTGAAATTGGTAGTTATGTTATTAAATTATTTGATTCTGAAATCTCTGGAAATGTTATAGATTTATGTCCTGTAGGTGCTTTAACATCTAAACCTTATGCTTTTAAGTCTAGACCTTGGGAATTAAAAGTATCTGATAGTATTGATGTTACAGATAGTATAGGTTCTAATATATATGTAAATTATAAAGAAAATAATATTATTAGAATTTTACCAAAATCAAATTCAGAAATTAATGATATTATTATTTCAGATAAGGCACGTTTTTGTTATGATGGTAATACTTATAGTCGTATTGGTACTGTTTATGTAAAAAATACTGTTGATAATTCTTATACTGTTTCTACTTGGAAAGATTTATTTCTTAATTTAAATAGTTTTGTCGGAAAAGCCTCTAGTAAATTTGTTCTTTTTTTTAATGAAGATATTGATTTAGATACTCTTATCTATATTAAAAAAATTAAAAATTTTATTAATACAAAAATTTCATTGTTTAATATAAATACAATTTATAAAAATAGAAATCTTTTTTTACAACCATCAATGCAGTTATCTGACGTTGTTAATAACATTGATGAGTTATCTATTTTTTTAGGTTGTAATTTAAAATTAGAGGCATCTATTTTAAATGCTAGGGTTAAGTTTAAATATAAAAATACTTTTTTAAAAAATTTTGTTATTGGTAATACTTTTGACACTAATATTCCTTCAACATTTGTTTGTTTGAATATTGTAACTTTTTTAAAAATTATAGAAGGTCGATGTATTCAAATTTCACAAAATTTCTTTAGATCTGTAACATGTTTTATTTTTATAGGTAAAGCTTTTGCTGATAGAATAAAGACTTTAAATAATATTATTAATTTCATAAAAAATTTTTATCCAAATATTTTTATTTCTGAAATTTCTATATCATCTAATTCAGATGGTTTAAGATGGTTAGGCATAAATAAGTTTGGGTCAAAAAAGAAAAGAACTGGTATTTTTTTGGGAATTAAAGAAACTAATTTTTTACAATCAATTGCTATATTTTTTAAAGATTGTTTTTTGATTAGCAGTCATAAAACTTTTTTAAATTTATTGCCTGGTTTTATATTGCCTGCGAAAACAATGTTTGAATCTGATTATAAATATTTAAATATCGAACATAGACCTCAGTCAACAAAATCTTCAATAATAAATTTTTTGGAGTCTCGTAAATACGATACAATTTTGAAATCACTATTTAATTTTCCAAAAAAAGATTCTTCTTTATGGTACAATCATATAATTGAATTAATTAATTATCCTGATATTTTTTCTTCGATAGATTCTAAAAAATCTCTTTTAGTTCTTTTAGAAAAAGAGATTTCATTAAAAGAAACTTTAGTATTTAAATATCCAATTAAAGACAGAATAAAAAATTTTTATACTACCACATTATTAAGTAGTCATTCAAAAATATTAAAAAGTTGTATTAAAGCAAAAGAAAAAACCTTTTTAAATTTTTTTTAATATTAAATTTCACTAAGCAGTTAGTTTAATTGGTAGAACATTAAGCTCATAACTTAAAGAATGTAGGTTCAACTCCTACACTGCTTAATATTTAATTTTATAATTAAAGAATTCTATAGTTTGGCTTCATTTAAATATTTAAAATAGATTATAAAATTATTACTACTTATAGTCTCTTTTATGCTTATATGTTTAACATACATGATATCCTTTCTAAGCTTAAAAAATTCCTATCTGGAATTATTTCTAAGCTTAAAACAAATGCAAATTTTTCTATTATTAAAGTAAGTGAAAAATTTGATATTTTAAAAATAAAGCTAAAAAGCTTTTTTTCTATTTCTACAATAACGAACATAAAAGAAAAAACAGTGGAAACGATGTCTTTTATACTAATAATGTTACTTGGCATTATATGGTTAATACTAGATATCATTTTTTTATCTGAATTCAGCACTTTTTTCTTTTGTGTTTTTAGTTTTTGTAATATGTATATTTTATTTAGCTATAGTATCGATGAACTTCCTTTTTGGTTACCTATATATTATATAATATTATCGATGCTGTTTGTTTTTTTGCTAGGTTATACTTTTTCAATTCACTCTAATTCGATTGAGAAATATGTAGAAGAAAAGTTAACTAAAAAGAAGAAGTAGTTTTTTATATTAAATGTGATTAAACTTATTTTAAGACTTAGCCAGAATATATTTATAAACATGCACCTCCTAAAAAGAAGGCTATTTCTATATTTTTTTACTAATTTCTGTTATTGTATATTAAAAAGATCTTTATTTTATTAGACGAGAAGACTTTTCTTTGATTTGATTGTATTGATGTTAAGGATTGATTGATTTTGCAAATATTAAGTAAGAAACTTTGATTTATTTGTAACTCAGTGATTAAGTGGCTTATTAGTATTTGTTCTTATTTTTATTGTTTTGTTTTCTTAAACGCTATGGAGTAGTAGGCAACTCACAGGGCTCATAATCCTGGGTGGTACGTTCAAATCGTGCTGGCGTTATTATTTAAGCTTCCCGAAGAGTTATAGCCAAGTGGCAAGGCATTCGTTTTTGATACGACCATTCGTAGGTTCAAATCCTTCTAACTCTACTGTACCCGTTTATTTAAAAATTTTTTATGTTCTCTTTCTTAAAACGCTTATTCTTAAAAGTATTAAATATGTTAATGTCGTGGGTGTTAAAATTAAACTATTATTTGTTGTACTACGTAATTTACCCTTTGTTTGGTATAAATCCAAACCTAAACTTAACAGAAGAAAAACCAGATAAAGTTCATATACTATTAACATTACGACCAAAAGATCCTTCAGAATTATCGGATTTAGAGTTATATACTTTAAAAGGAAAATTGTTAGACCTATCACTTAAAAATAACATGATTTGTATGACTTCTATATATGGTAAAACTGAAGATAATAAAGATGTTTGTAGTGTATTAAAGTCTACTAAAATATTAACAGACTATAATATAGAAGATTATACTAAAGAATTAACAAAAGCAGTATTTTCGTTTAAAGATACTTATGATGTAAAATACATATACTTTATTACAGTAAGAATAAAATTAATAACACTTTAACCAACTACAAAAACGCCTTCCTTTAGGCCATATCGTATATGGTTAATACGGTAGATTAAACTTACAGGCCATATCGTATTAGTATACTACACTGGATTGATTTATTTTTTCGGTCTATATCGTGTACGTCTACTACACTAGATTTAATTTATAGCCTATATCGTATATGTTTATTACACTACATTGTTTCTTTCTTCCATTTTTTTGGCTATATCGTATATTGGTAATACAATAGATTGCAAATCTGTTTAAATTTGTTCGATTCAAATTATAGCCTATGACCTACACCAGTGTTAACATATATATATTACTTATATATTATATATATATATATGCCTATGTATTACTATCTATACACTATATATTACCTATATATTACTTATATATTACTTAGAAAGTACGGCGACACACTGTGTGTACACAGTATAGTATAACTACTATACTACCCCCC